TGTGCAATTTTTTTATTTATATCTATAAATTAAAAGCATAGTTGTTATGGCGATTGAGTGTTCGTTCTAGTTAGGAGTACAAAATTTGGGATTATTGTTCTTTGAAATCTTATCTTTGATCTTATCTAATAATACAATAAATGGTTTATTTTAATATATTATATCTACCACAATATATCATTATAAGGTTATTTATTATACAATAATCGCTTATATTAATACATACATTTATCAAAAAGTATAGGGACTTATTTTTTTAGGCAGAAGAAATATTTAACTTTAATTACTATTATAATATATAACTATATTTAATATAATGAATTTATACTATGTTAAATTAATACCTTAATAGTATTTAATTTATCATATTTATATTATGTTAATAGTCATTTTTAATATATTAATATAACTATATTCTAATATATAGATGATTATACTAAGTATAAATCAATTATTATAAGTTATAGATAAGCATATTTATAATAGGTTCTTATTTGAATTTATCTAGACATAAGCAGTTATATTATTTAATCTTTTTTTATGTAATAAAAAAAAAAAAGATTAAATGAGAAAAATATTCAAGTCTAGACTAAAACAGTCTTATTTGAATAATTTATCATTCGTTATATTTTTTATATAAAATATAGAGTTTAGTAGTTATATAGGGTCTCCTCGGGAGTTGAATTTCTCAAATTTTTGTTAATTTTAGTATTAATGTTACTTTACTTTTCTGGAATTATTTGCTAATTATTGATTTTATGAAGAAGGTTTCACTGATAATGTTCTATTCATTATTTTAAAGTTTTATTCTTGCTTATTTATTCACTTTTTCTTTGTATTATATGCAAGTTTTGTTTTAACTAAATGTTCTTTTTTGCAGTAATTTAATTTAATTATCAAGTTATTTTGGAATTAGCAATTGTTTTAGTGTCGGCATAATTCGTGCCAGCAGCCGCGGTTATACGATTGATGCAAGTGAATATTTTTGGTTTAGCAGTTATTTATATTATTGAAGAGTTTAAATTTGAATTTATAAGGTGAAATTTTAAATTTTTAAATAATTCTTATTATGAATCTGTGAAACTTAAATTATAAACTAGGATTAGATACCCTACTATTTTAAGTGTAAATTTTACTTACCTGGGTATTATTAGTTAAGATCTTTAAACCCAAAGAATTTGGCGGTACCCCATTCCATTCAGAGGAACCTACCCCATGATTGATAGTACACGATTAACTTTACTTGATCTATTTGTTTGTATATCTCCGTTATCAGAAAATCTTTTTAGAGTTATAATTTTCAAGATTCATGATTTTGAATTATTTCAGGTCAAGGTGCAGCTTATGGTTAAGAGGAGGTGGGTTACAATAAATTTTTGTTTATTACGGTTTTTATAATGAAATATTATGGATTAAGGTGGATTTGACAGTAATTTGATTTATTTAATTCTTTTGATATTGGCTCTGGGGTGTGTACACATCGCCCGTCGCTCTCGTTATTAGTTAGTTTTGCTTGTATTTATTTATAGTATTTAATTAGGTTAGATGAGATAAGTCGTAACATAGTAGATGTACTGGAAAGTGTATCTAGAAAGGTGGATCGAGGTAAAACTTGTTAGTTAAGTATTTCATTTACACTGAAAATTGTTCTGTGCAATTCAGAATACCTTGAGCTTAAAATATTATTTGTATTTTTTGTTAATTTCATATTTAATAGAAACAACTTTTTGGTTCATGTGTCTAAGTATGGTTTACAGAATAGATTTTTTAAATGATAGTTTAATAGTAACGTTAGTGGATTATGAAATATGTTTTAAAAGGCATAAATAAGTATTTTTATTTTAGAGTACCTTTTGTATCAGGGTTGATCAAAATTTTTGTAATTATTTTGCATATCTCGAATTGGGTTGATTTACTTAAAAGTTAAGGTTACTGTGGAATATTTATCTTTTATTTTTAAGTGGAAATGATATGTTATTCGTTTCTCAAGTTATCTAGTTTCTTAAGAAAAAATTTAATTTTTTAGGATTTTTGGTCTTTTTTAATTTTTTAATTTATACTAAAATTCTGTTAATTCTTTAGGGGATAAGCTCTAAAGAGTAATTTATTCTATAATTTATTATTTTAATTATAAAAGTAGGCTTTGAACCAGCTATCTTTTTGATTACGTTTTAGTTCATTGGATTTTATTTTGATTTTATAAATTTTTTAGATTTTGTATTAAGATGATGAATTTAATTTTATATTTTATGAAATAATGATTGAATTAGTATAGTTTAATTGTTTATTGTTTTTTCTTTGAAAATTTATTTTAAGGAACTAGGCAATTTTAACTCTCGCCTGTTTATCAAAAACATGGCCTTTTGATAATAATTTAAGGTCTGACCTGCTCACTGACTTGTTTTGAAGAGCCGCGGTATTTTGACCGTGCAAAGGTAGCATAATCATTAGTCTCTTAATTAGAGGCTGGAATGAATGGTTTGACGAGGAGTTGACTGTCTCTATTTAATATCTAGAATTTAACTTTTGGGTTAAAAGGCTCAAATTTTTCTTTAGGACGAGAAGACCCTATAGAGCTTGATATATTATTTTTATATAGTTTATAGTTTGTTTTCCTATATTTAGTTTAATATATTTTGTTGGGGTGACATGAAGGATAATTAAACCCTTCATTATAAAATCATTGATTTATGTTATTTTGATCCATAATTTATGATCATAAGATTAAGTTACCTTAGGGATAACAGCGTAATTGTTTTAGAGAGCTCAAATCGACAAAGCAGATTGCGACCTCGATGTTGGATTAAGAAAAATGCTAGGTGCAGTAGCTTAGTAATTAGGTCTGTTCGACCTTTAAATTCTTACGTGATCTGAGTTCAGACCGGCGTGAGCCAGGTCGGTTTCTATCCTAAGATATAAAAATTCATATTAGTACGAAAGGACCGTGTGAATAGAATAATTTTATTATTTATTGATTAATATTAATTAATTATTACTATTTTGACAGATTAATGTGTTGAATTTAGATTTCATTTATGTAGATTATTTCTACAAATAGTATTGATATTATATGATTTATTTATGTTTGTTTTGAACTTTTTATTACTTTTAATTTGTATTTTAATTAGAGTGGCTTTTTTAACTTTATTTGAACGAAAAATTTTAGGTTATATTCAAATTCGAAAGGGTCCTAATAAGGTTGGATTTGTTGGTATTCCTCAGCCTTTTAGAGATGCAATTAAATTGGTATGTAGGGAACAGCCTATTCCTATTCTTTCTAATTATTTACTTTATTATTTTTCTCCAGTATTTAGTTTAATAATTTCATTACTTGTTTGAGTAATTTTTCCTTATTTAACATATATATGTTCTTTCCCATATGGATTTTTATTCTTTTTGTGTTGTACTAGATTTGGTGTTTATACTGTAATAATTGCTGGTTGATCTTCCAATTCTAATTATTCTTTATTAGGTTCATTACGTTCTGTTGCTCAAACTATTTCTTATGAAGTGAGTTTAGCTTTAATTTTATTGTCATTAATTATTTTGATTGGTAGTTTTAATATAGTTGATTTTATGAATTATCAATTATATTGTTGATTTATTATTTTTTCTTTTCCTTTAGGTTTATCTTGTTTTGCTTCTTGCTTGGCTGAAACTAATCGTACTCCTTTTGATTTTGCTGAAGGTGAATCAGAGTTGGTTTCAGGGTTTAATATTGAATATGGGGCAGGTGGTTTTACTTTAATTTTTTTAGCTGAATATACAAGAATTATTTTTATAAGAATGTTGATAACTTTAATTTTTATAGGTGGTGATTTTTATTCTTTTATTTTTTTTATAAAGCTTGGTTTTTTAGCCTTTTGTTTTATTTGAGTTCGAGGGACTTTACCTCGATTTCGTTATGATAAATTAATGTATTTGGCTTGAAAGAGTTTTCTTCCCCTTTCACTAAACTTTTTTATTTTTTTTGTAGGTTTAAAGGTTTTATTAATCTCTATTATTTAGTGAAATTTTTTGAGAAAAGCAATTAAAAGTTAATAGAAGAGTCAAACTTCTAATTTTATGTTTTCAAAACATATGCTTTTCGTAAGCTAATTAACTATAGGTTTTTAATTAATTTATCTCAGATGTTGGCTACATGAACATTAATCAGGAAGTATAAAAAGTAAATTAATGTTAAGATTTGACCAGTTATAATATATGGTTCTTCTACTGGTCGTTTTCCAATTCATGTTAATAAAATTACTACTGTCACTATAATTCAAAATATAATTTGGTTAATAGGGTAGAATTGAATTCCTCGGAAAGGTGTTTTGTTATAAAATGGTATAATTATTAAAATTCTAATTGATAAGAATAGTGCAATAACTCCTCCTAATTTATTGGGAATAGATCGTAAAATGGCATAGGCAAATAGAAAATATCATTCTGGTTGAATATGGACTGGTGTAACTAAAGGGTTTGCTGGTACAAAGTTGTCTGGATCTCCTAAAAGATAGGGATTAATTAAACAAAGTAAAATTAATAAAGATGTTATTAATACAAATGTAATTGAATCCTTAAATGTAAAATATGGGTGAAAAGGAATTTTTTCAATATTACTATTGATACCAAGTGGATTATTTGACCCTGTTTGGTGAAGAAAAAATAAATGAATCGCTGCTATAGCAGCGATTATAAATGGTAAAACGAAATGGAATGTAAAGAATCGGTTTAATGTGGCGTTATCTACAGCAAATCCTCCTCAAACTCATTGAACTAAATCAGTACCTAAATAAGGGATTGCTGATAAAAGATTAGTAATAACTGTTGCACCTCAGAATGATATTTGACCTCATGGTAATACATATCCTATGAATGCTGTTGCTATAACTAAAAATAGAATGATTACTCCAATTATTCAAGTGTGTATATACATATATGATCCGTAGTAAATACCTCGTCCTACATGTAAATAAATGCAGATAAAGAATATGGAAGCTCCGTTTGCATGTAATGTTCGGATAATTCATCCATTATTAACATCACGGCAAATATGAATAACTCTTCTAAAAGCTATTTCAATATTAGATGTATAATGTATTGCTAGAAATAGTCCTGTAATGATTTGAATTACTAAACATAAACCTAATAAAGATCCAAAGTTTCATCAGAATGAAATATTTGTTGGTGCTGGTAAATCTACAAGTGAATTGTTAATAATTTTAAATAGTGGGTGTTTTAATCGTAAGGGTTTATTCATTGGTTAATTTATTTTACGAATAGGTCCTTGGTTAATGTTAGTAATTTTAACAACTGCTAGAAGGGCTAAAAAAAGATAAATTATTATTATTATAGTAATTATAAATGTTGGGTTATTATAAATTTTACTTAATGATATTGATATTTCTTGATAATTTATAATATTATTAGTAATATATGAATCACTATTTTTAGATAAATCAATATATATTGATTTATCTAGTAGGATAAGTGTAGTTGTTAAAATTAACCATGTAATTCCTGTAAAAATTACTCTGATTGACTTAAGTTGAAATATTTCATTTGAGGCAATTCTTGTGATATAAATAAATAGCACCAATATACCTCCTAAAAAGGTTAAGAATAAAATGTATGATAATCAAAATCTTTCTATTAATGTCCCTGCTGTTAAACCGATAAGTAAAGTTTGAATAATAATAAACATTATTATTGATATTGGGTGATTTAATTTAATAAAATTAATATTAAGGGCATTAGACAAAGATATAATTATTATTTTTATCACGTCAGGGGTTAGTTTATTATAAAATACCGGTTTTGGGGATCGAGGTAAGGAAAATTTTCCTACCCCTGAAGTTTTAAAAGTGGGGGGCTGCTTAACTTCGGTTTACAAGACCGATGTTTTTTTTAAACTATTAAAACTAATGTTTATATTTTCTGTTTTTACTTCTCTTTTGATTTATTTTAGTGGTGTTTATGTTTTTTCTTCAAAGCGTAAACATTTACTTATAGTTCTTTTGAGATTAGAATATATTGTTCTTTCTTTATTTTTATTAATTATTATTTATTTATATAGATTTGATTATGATTATTTTTTTCCAGTTATTTTTTTGGTTTTTTCGGTATGTGAGGGAGCGTTGGGTTTATCAATTTTAGTTTCCATGATTCGTTCTCATGGTAATGATTTTTTTAATTCTTTTGGTTTATCTTTATGTTAAAGTATCTTATTATATTAGTTTTTATGACCCCCCTTTGTTTAATTGGTAATTTTTGATGATTGGTTCATTCTTTAATGTTTATGTCTAGATTCTTTTTTATGCTTGGTGTCTATTCTTATTCTGATTTAAATATAATTAGTTTATGTTTTGGGATTGATTATTTTTCTTTTGGTTTAATTTTGTTGAGTTTTTGAGTTTGTTCATTAATAATTACTGCAAGAGGTTCTATTTATTTATCTTCTTATCATTCTAGGGTATTTGTTTTTATGGTTTTATTTTTGATAATTATACTTTATTGTTCTTTTTCTAGTTTGAGATTATTGTCTTTTTATATTTTTTTTGAGGCTAGATTAGTTCCTACTTTATTACTTATTTTAGGTTGAGGTTATCAGCCTGAGCGATTGCAGGCTGGTATTTATTTAATTTTTTATACTTTAGTTGCTAGACTTCCTTTATTATTGGTTTTATTTAGGGTTTATGATTGTTCTCATACTCTTTATTTTCCTTTATTAATGGATTTTGGTTCTTTTTATTTTTTATTTTATTTATTTATTATTTTGGCCTTTTTAATTAAAATACCTATATTTTTGGTTCATCTTTGACTTCCAAAGGCTCATGTTGAGGCACCGATTTCTGGTAGTATAATTCTTGCTGGTGTTCTTTTAAAGTTAGGAGGTTATGGGATTTTTCGTGTAATGAAAATTATTTCTTTTTTGGGGTTGAAATTTAATTATTTTTGGTTGGCTTTAGGTTTATCTGGTGGTGTTGTGGTTAGTTTTATTTGTTTTCGTCAAGTTGATCTTAAGTCTTTAATTGCATATTCTTCAGTTGCACATATGAGAATGGTTATTGGGGGTCTTATAACTATAAATTGATGAGGTTGTATAGGATCTCTTTGTTTAATAATTGGTCATGGTTTATGTTCTTCTGGTTTATTTTGTTTATCTAATATTATTTATGAACGTTTAGGTAGACGAAGATTACTAATTAATAAGGGTATAATTAATTTAATACCTAGAATGGCTCTTTGGTGATTTTTGTTGAGTTCTTCAAATATAGCTGCTCCTCCTTCTTTAAATTTATTGGGTGAGTTGGGTTTGTTAAATAGAATTATTTCTTGATCTTCTTTAAGATTTTTGACTTTAATATTTTTGTCTTTTTTTAGAGCTGTTTATACTTTATATATATATTCTTATTCTCAGCATGGTTCTTATTATGCTGGGGTTTATACTTGTTCATTGGGTTATATTCGTGAATATCATCTTTTACTTTTACATTGGTTTCCTTTAAATGTTCTTTGTTTAAAGGGTGAGTATTTCTTTTTTTAGCTTAAGTATTTTAATTAAAATATTGTTTTGTGGGATCAATGATATGGTTAAATTACCATCTTAGGCCGTGTATATATTTTCTATTTGTTCTTTGAGTTTTTTTTCTTTATTTTTTACTAGAACTTTATTATTTGTTTTGGGTATTTATTATTTACTTTTTGATTACAGTGTTTTTATTGAATGGGAGTTGTTTAGTTTGAATGGTTCAATAGTTGTTATGACATTAATTTTTGATTGAATATCTTTAATTTTTATATCTTTTGTTATGTATATTTCTTCTTTGGTTATTTATTATAGAGAGGATTATATATCTGGTGAGAAAAATATGAATCGTTTTATTATTATTGTTTTAATATTTATTCTTTCTATAGGTTTTTTAATTATTAGTCCTAATTTAATTAGAATTCTTTTAGGTTGAGATGGGTTGGGTCTGGTTTCTTATTGTTTGGTTATTTATTATCAGAATGTAAAGTCTTATAGTGCTGGTATATTAACTGCTTTAAGTAATCGAATTGGTGATGTTGCTATTTTAATTTCTATTGCTTGAATATTGAATTTTGGTAGTTGAAATTATATTTATTATTATGATTTTATTTCTGATTCTTTTGAGATGAAATTAGTTACTGGTTTAATTATTTTGGCAGCTATAACTAGGAGAGCACAAATTCCTTTTTCTTCTTGATTACCTGCTGCTATGGCTGCTCCCACACCTGTTTCTGCTTTAGTTCATTCTTCGACTTTAGTAACTGCTGGGGTTTATTTGTTAATTCGTTTTAGACCAATATTGGAATTATATAATTTTGGTTGGTTTTTACTTCTTATTGGTTGTGTAACTATATTTATGGCAGGTCTTGGTGCTAATTTTGAATTTGATTTGAAGAAGATTATTGCTCTTTCTACGTTAAGACAATTGGGTTTAATAATAAGAATTCTTGCTATAGGTTATCCTAAGCTTGCTTTTTTCCATTTATTGACACATGCTTTATTTAAGGCCCTTTTATTTATGTGTGCTGGTTCTATAATTCATAATTTGAGGGATACTCAAGATATTCGTTTTATGGGTTCTGTTGTTAATTTTATACCTTTAACTTCAATTTGTTTTAATGTTTCTAGTCTTTCTCTTTGTGGTATGCCTTTTTTGGCTGGGTTTTATTCTAAGGATTTAATTCTTGAGATTGTTTGTTTAAGTTGAATTAATTTTTTAATCTTTTTTTTATATTTTTTTTCTACTGGCTTGACTGCAGCTTATTCATTTCGTTTATTTTATTATTCAATATCTGGTGATAATAATTTTTATTCAAGATTTTCTTTTGATGATAAGGGTTATTATATTTCATTTGGAATAATTTCTCTTTTGATTGTTGCTGTTTTTGGTGGTAGTTTTTTATCTTGGTTAATTTTTCCTGTTCCTTATATGATTAGTTTACCTTATTATTTAAAGTTTTTAACAATGTTTGTTGTTTTATTAGGTTCTTATTTGGGTTATTTGATTTCTGATATAAGTGTATCTCGTGTTTTATTTTCTTTGGAGAGTTTATCTTTTGTTAGATTTGTTGGTTCAATATGATTTATACCTTTTTTGTCTACTAAGTTTATTAGATATTTGCCTTTAAAATATGGTTATTTGTCTTCAAAGTCTTTTGATTATGGTTGGGGTGAGATGTTTGGTGGTCAAGGTGTTTATAGTTTATTTATTTATCTAATTAATTATATTCAAGGGTGATATGATTCTAATTTTAAGATTTATCTTTTAACTTTTATTTTTTGAATATTTATTTTGTTAATTTTTTTTTATATTTACCTGGATAGCTTATATTTAGAGCATAACACTGAAGATGTTAAGGAAACTTTTTGTTTTTAGGTATTATTTATAAATAATTAAATTATTATTTTTACAGTGAAAATGTAATGTTTTAATTAAACTATATAAATTAAGAAATGTTAACGGAGTTTAACCGCTATTATGTAAAGTTAGCAGCTTCCATATTGGCATTACATTTCCTTAATTGGAACTTAAGTTCAATTATATTATTAACAGTAATACGCCTCTTTTTGGCTTCAATTAACTTAGAGTGGAGGTAATATTTACCAAGTATCAGGTCGAAACTGATTGCAATTTTTCGCTTTCCATTCTTTAAGGGTGATTGATATATTCAATACTTTTTGAATGCAACCCAAATGTTATAATTAACTACACCCCTATTCTGCTCATTGTAATGCTCCTTGATTTCATTCGTGATACAATCCTCCTAGTAGGATTATAATGAAGAATATAGTTGCTGATGTTCAAATTATTAAGTTTGATGATTTTAAAACAATTACGATAGGTAAGATTAATGCAATTTCAATGTCAAAAATTAAAAAAATTACTGCGATTAGGAAAAATCGTAGTGAAAATGGTATTCGAGCTGATCTTTTGGGATCGAATCCACATTCGAATGGGGATCTTTTTTCTCGATCATTAATGATTTTTTTTGAAAGGATTGTTGCTAATAATATGACTAATATTGGTACTAGAAATCTAATTATGAATCTTATTGAAAGTATTATAATTGTTTTTCTTGATCTAAGATCAAGCCTACTGATTGGAAGTCAGTTGTACTATTTATACTAGAAGAACATTATCTACCTCATCAGTAAATTGAGATATAAAGGAATAATCATACTACATCTACAAAATGTCAATATCATGCTGCAGCTTCAAATCCGAAGTGGTGTCTTGGGGAGAACTGATTTATTGAATGTCGGATTAGGCATGTTGATAGGAAAATAGTTCCAATAATTACATGTAGTCCATGAAATCCTGTTGCTACAAAGAATGTTGATCCATATACAGCATCTGCAATAGTGAATGGGGCTTCTCAATATTCATATGCTTGAAGGGTTGTAAAGTATAATCCTAGTAGTACTGTGAAGAATAATCCTTGAAGTGCTTGTGTATGATTAGATTCTATTAGTCTGTGATGTGCTCATGTTACTGTTACCCCTGATGCTAGAAGAATAGCTGTATTTAAAAGGGGTACTTGTATAGGATTAAATGGCTGAATTCCTATAGGCGGTCAAAGTATTCCTAATTCGATGGCTGGGGCTAATCTTCTATTAAAGAATGCCCAAAAGAATGAGATGAAGAATAATACTTCAGATGCAATAAATAAAATTATTCCTCATCGTAATCCTACTGATACAAATCTTGTATGTAATCCTTGGTATGTTCCTTCACGAATTACGTCTCGTCATCATTGAATTATTGTTAAGATGGTAATTATAATTCCAATTATGAATAGATTGATGTTGAATAGGTGGAATCATTTAGCTAGTCCTGATACTAGAACTATAGCTCCAATTGCTCCTGTAATTGGTCATGGTCTATAATCTACTAGGTGGAATGGGTGATTTGAGTGTGTTGTTAACATTTGTTAATATACTTCTCTAGAATATAAAGTTCTTAAGATTGAGAATACATAAGCTTGGATTATAGCTACAGCTGATTCTAGAATTAGTAGGAGTATTTGTCCAATAATTAGAATTGAGATTAGGTTAAATCCAATTATAGGTCCTGTATTACCTAATAATGTTAATAGTAGATGTCCTGCAATTATATTAGCTGCTAGACGTACAGCTAATGTGCCGGGTCGAATAATATTTCTAATAGTTTCAATAAGAACTATAAAAGATATTAGAGCTGGTGGTGTACCTTGGGGTACTAAATGTGCAAATATATGATTTGTATAATTAATTCATCCAAATAATATAAATCTTAGTCATATTGGTAATGCAATGGCAAATGTTAATGCTAAGTGTCTGGTTCTGGTGAAGATATACGGGAATAGTCCTATGAAATTATTAAATATTATTATAATGAAGATTGAGATAAAAATGAATGTTGTTCCATTGAATGATTTAGGTCCAAGTAATGTTTTAAATTCATTATGTAATGTTAAGTTAAGTTTATTTCATAAAATATTAATTCGTGATGGTGTGAGTCAAAATAATGATGGGATAATTAATAATCCTAGAAATGTTCTTGTTCAATTTAGTGATAAATTAAAGATTCTAGTTGATGGATCAAATGTTGAAAATAGATTTCTTATCATTTTCAGTTTATATTTTTTCCTTCTTCCTTTCTTATTTTAAATATTTTGATTGGTGTTATTTTAAATGAGAAGAAGTTTATTTGATTGAATAAAATTAATGTTGTTGAGAATATAATAAATAGTGAGAATCATATAAGTGGAGATATTTGTGGAATTTAAGTAAATTTACTCTCATCAGAAGTAGACGTTAATTTACTATTTTTTGGTTTAAGAGACCATTACTTACTTTCAGTCATCTGATGTTCAAGGTGTACTAATTCATTAGTAATTTTAGATTGACATTCTAATGTTATTTTTGATTTAACTAACTCCTTTTATATTAAATTATCTTGGATAGTCATTTAATAAATATATTTACTGATGTTCTTTCAATTACGATTGGTATAAATCTGTGATTTGCTCCACAAATTTCAGAACATTGACCGAAGAATAGACCAGGACGGTTAATTGTAAATGTTCCTTGATTTAAACGTCCTGGTGTTGCATCGATTTTAATACCTAATGATGGAACTGCTCATGAATGAAGTACATCTGATGCTCTGGTTAAAACTCGAACTTCTGTGTTTATAGGTAAGATTGTTCGGTTATCAGCATCTAAAAGTCGAAATCCATCTACTTCTAAATCTCTTTCAGGTGTTATATATGCGTCAAATTCTAAATCTACAAAATCTGAATATTCATATCTTCAATATCATTGACGTCCAATTGTTTTGATTGTAATTAGTGCATCAATTGAATCGTCTAGTATATAAAGTAGTCGAAGTGATGGTAGGGCAATAAAAATTAATGTGATTGCGGGTAAAGTTGTTCAAATTGTTTCAATAAGATGTCCATGTAATACATATCGATTTGAATATTTAATTGTTAGTATGTAAGATAATGAATATCCTACGACAATTGTAATTAAAGTTAGTACAGTTATTGTATGATCATGGAAGAATGATAATTGTTCTATTAAAGGTGAAGCTCTATCTTGTAATGAAAAAATTGATCAGGTTGCCATTTATTTCTAATAAAAGGTTATTCCTTTATATGTAAAGCTTAAATCTACTGCACTATTCTGCCATATTAGAATCTAGTAATTAATGGAAGTTCTGAATATCTATGTTCTGCTGGTGGATTATTTTGTAGTCATTCAGTTGAACTTGATATATTAGATCTAAATATAACTGTTCGATTTGAAATTATTCTTTCTCATATGATGATAATAAATATAATGATTCCAACAATTGAAATTGTTGATCCAATACTTGAAATTACGTTTCAAGATGTATATGCATCTGGATAGTCTGAGTATCGTCGAGGTATGCCAGCTAATCCTAAGAAGTGTTGTGGGAAGAATGTTAGATTTACTCCAATAAATATAATTGCAAATTGAATTTTTAGTCATGTATTATTTATTGTTAAACCTGTAAATAAAGGGTATCATTGAATGATACCTCCTATAATAGCAAATACTGCTCCTATAGAAAGTACATAATGGAAGTGTGCAACAACATAATATGTATCATGTAATACAATGTCTAATGATGAATTTGCTAAAATTAATCCTGTTAATCCTCCAATTGTAAATAGGAAAATAAATCCTAATGCTCATAGTAATGGTGGATTGAACTTGAATTTTGTTCCATATAAGGTTGCTAATCATCTAAATACTTTAATTCCTGTAGGTACAGCAATAATTATTGTAGCTGATGTAAAGTATGCTCGGGTGTCAACGTCTATTCCTACAGTAAATATATGGTGGGCTCATACAATGAATCCTATTAATCCAATAGATAGTATTGCATAAATTATTCCTAGTGTTCCAAAGGATTCAATTTTTCCACTTTCTTGACAGACAATATGAGAAATAATACCAAATCCTGGTAGAATTAAAATGTATACTTCTGGGTGTCCAAAGAATCAGAATAGATGTTGGTATAGAATAGGATCTCCCCCTCCTGCGGGATCAAAGAATGATGTATTTAAATTACGGTCTGTAAGTAGTATTGTAATAGCTCCTGCTAAAACTGGTAATGATAGAAGTAGTAGAAGTGCAGTGATTGTTACTGATCAAACAAATAAAGGTGTTTGGTCAAGAGTTATTCTTTCTGATCGTATATTAATAGCCGTAGTAATAAAATTTACTGCACCAAGAATTGATGATACTCCTGCTAAATGTAATGAAAAGATTGCTAGGTCTACCGATGCTCCACCATGGGCAATTGCTCCGGCAAGTGGTGGGTAAACTGTCCATCCTGTACCTGCTCCTCTATCTACTATAGACGAGGTTAGAAGTAGGGTTAATGAGGGAGGTAAAAGTCAAAATCTTATGTTATTTATTCGTGGAAAGGCTATATCTGGTGCTCCAATTATTAATGGAACTAATCAATTTCCAAATCCACCAATTATGATTGGTATTACTATAAAGAAAATTATTACGAATGCATGAGAAGTAATTACTACATTATAGATTTGATCATCTCCAATTAGTTGTCCTGGTTGACCAAGTTCGGCTCGGATAATTATTCTTATTGATGTTCCTACTATCCCTGCTCATGCACCAAATAGAAAATATAGTGTTCCAATATCCTTATGGTTTGTTGAGAATAATCATTTTTGCGGTGGTAAGGTGGCTGAATATTTAGGTGATAGACTGTAAATCTATTTATGGGTATTAATCCCTCTTACCATAGTTCGGGCTTTATATTCAACGATGATTTTAGACTGCAATTCTAAAGGTGTATTAGATTACTAAGGCCTAAAAGGTTATCTTTTAATTATAACTTTGAAGGTTATTAGTTTGCTTAACTTAAGTCCTTGTCTAAAATGTTGAAATTATTGTTGATGTTGAAATTAGCCCTAATGTTGAGATTGTAACAAGTGTGGGTAAAATAAATTTTGGTGACTTTACGTTGTTATTAATTGATCATGAGTTTTCTGAAAATGTTATAATTAGAGCTGAGAATCTAATTCGTATGTAGTAGTATAGGGTGATTGTTGTTAATACTGCTATTATTGCTATTAAGGCTGATATATTATTTTCTACTAGCGATTGTATTACTATTCATTTTGGTATAAATCCTAAAAATGGAGGTAACCCTCCTAGTGATAATAGTGTAAGGAACATTATAAATTTAATTTCGATGTTTATATTTTCTGCAGTGTAAATTTGGTTTATGAAGAATAATTTACTTTGGTTAAATAACAAGACTATAATTAGTCTTAGCAGAGAATATACTGTGAAATATACTTCTCATATTGTTTCTCTAATTTTAATTGATGCAATTATTCAACCTAGGTGTCTGATTGATGAATAAGCTATTAGCTGACGAAGGGAGGTTTGATTTAATCCACCAAGCGCTCCAATTGCAATTCTTACAATAATAATTGTTTTTGTAAATATTCTATTTTGAATACAATACGAAAGAACTATTATTGGTGCAATTTTTTGTCATGTTATTAAAATTAGACAGTTAATCCATCTTGTTGCTCCTATTACTTCTGGAAATCAGAAGTGAAATGGAGCAGCCCCAATCTTTAGTATTAATCTTGATCTAATCATCATGGACGGGATGATTTGTTGTTCTCAATTCAAAGGATATTCAAGTTGAATAATCAAGATTGAGAACAAAAGCATTGTCGACGCTATTGCTTGGACAATGAAATACTTGATTGAGGATTCATTTATCATTATATTTTTATTGTTGGCTAGAAGAGGGATAAATGAAAGTAAATTAATCTCTAGCCCTATTCAAACTCCGAATCACGAGTTAGATGAAACGGATAAAACTGTTCCTATCATCAAAGATGACAGGAACAGGAGTTTAGTTGAGTTACTGGTCATTAAAAAGGAGAGGGTTGATGCCTCTATAAATGGGGTATGAACCCATTAGCTTATTTAGCTTACCTTTTTACATTTAGGTGTATGATGCACGTTAGTTTTTGATACTAAAAGGGGTAGTTTGAGTCTATCATATGTAATAACGGAGGTAATTTTGAGACTACTTAATTTATCCTATCAAGATAACCCTTTATTCAGGCACTCCATT